GCCATAGTCTAGGAGCCCAAACTATGTGATTGAATAAATCCTCCTCTATCTGTTGCGGGTCGACGGCCCCTTCCTCTTCTTCAAACTCCGATTCGTATTTTTCATATAGAAATCCCTGATCAACGATAGAACAAGATCTGTTTTGCATCATATCTAACTGTTCGGACCGAAGAAGTAATGTCACTCGATTATTATCAAACTGACTGCAATCTTTTTCTGTCCGTGAGGGTCCCACCAGAACGCCTTCTACTTCTAATAGGCCATGAACTAGATCAGAATCATTCTCAATGAATCTACAAAAACTGATCCAATTTTTTTCATCAGGTCCGGGTGAAGACCAAAGATCTTCAGCGACCGATCCGGCAGAACAACTCAAAAGATAAAGAAGTATCGTTAATTTCTTCATGCTCGTTCCAAGTTCGAAGTACCATTTGTACAAATAAGAATCCCCTTCTGATCTCTTCTTCATATAGATAGATATAGGATCCATGGGGCAATTACTTAGAAGTACATTTTGTACAACAGCCCTTCCTATCTGATAGAAAAGGATCCCATGATCCTGAGCCGATCTTACATGGGATCGAAAATCCCAAGTTTGTCTATGAAGAGCTAATCTAATTGTATTAGTTTCTATAATTGATTTCTTCTGTGTAATACTAATTGATAGGGCCTCATTGATAAGTGCTACAAGATCTCGTACATTGGAACCCATGGTTATGGGCCCCAATCCGTTAGTATGGAACATTTTCTTTTCCAAGTGAAATCCCCTAGTATATGAAAGAATGAAAAAGTGCTTTCGTTGTTGTGGAATAGGAAGCCTTCGTATCTTAATGCATGTATTTAATTTATTCGGAGCTATTAGAGCGGGATCCACTTTTTTGGGAATATGAGTCGAAGCAATAACAAGAATATTTCTAGTGGAACATCTTTCACAATCTCTGGAGAGATCGTTCTCTAATAGACCGAGGGATAAGTAATTCGACTCATTCATATCCAGATCATGAATGTTTGGAATCCATATTATGCAAGGAGACATTGCTTTTGCTAATTCGAATTTAAAGGTGATATCAAATCGGTATATTTTCGGCGTCATATACATAGTTAGCACATTCGTCATAGTTAGCAGCTCCGTATCAAGGTCATGATCAATATCGTCACTATCATCAATATCGATATCGTCACTATCATCAATATCGATATCGTCACTATCACTATCATCAAAATAGATATCATCAATAAGATAATCTTTAGGCTTGTCATCCGGGAACTTGTTCGGAAATACCGTAATGAAAGGAACATAGGGGTTTGTCGCTAGGTATTTGACCAAATAGGATCGTCCAGTTCCTATAGAACCTATCACTAAAATACTCCTAGAAGGGGATAGGGCTAAGCGGAGCGAAAAGGGTTTTCCATGAGATGGGAAATGAAAACTATTAGCCCCACACGAGGTTTGTGAATAAGTAATTGTCTGATAATGAGCAAGGAATATCCGTCTTTCTGCTAAACAGGATCCATTGAACTCATAATTCATTATATACTTGTCAACTAAGTATCGTAAGTAAATTGATCCCGGTTGTTCAATCATTTGATAACCAGAGTCATTCTTTGATAAATGATCACTATGAGTCAGACTCAATAGAATTTGATCAATCCTTTTTTCTGTCGTTAAGGTGGAGAACTGAACCAAGAATTCTCTTTCTTCATCATCAATCGAATCACTGTTCGCGACCCAGGATTCTATTTTCTCATCAATCCAATCACCGTTCACCTTTTTTCTTTTTCTTATCAATGAATAGATCTCTTTACTTGTACGACTTAGATGTCTCGTATTTCTCGAAAAAGTGATTCGATTGATGGGATTTGGTATGATACTTATGAGATTGATGAGATTTGATATGATACTTATGAGATCGATGAGATTGATATTCGAATATTTCTTCTTAAAACGTATTGATTTGACCCCATAAGCGGCCAATAGCATGTTGCCACCAAAAGCAAAACCCCGTTCCAGAGAATCTCCTAATTGTTTCAGAACAACTAGAAAGAGATTCTTTAACCAGAAAGAATTCAGTTCAGATGTAGGATACCTATCCAAAAGTTTTCGCAACTCAATCATGTATGATGGAATCATCAAAGATTTGATCTTTTCTAACTCTGTCTGTAACTCACTAGAGGCTCGGGAAACAAAGAGAAAATGTATATAAACGACAACATGAAGAAGGAAAAAGATTGAATAGAGGAACTCCAACTCCCAAGCATTTGTTGATCTCAGATGTGTCCATATCAATGGAACGGGTGACTCATTATTTCGATGAATCATTTCTTCGGACAGAAGAAGATTCTGTAAACACTTCCTCGAAATCTCACTTATCAGACTCAAAATCTCACTTATCAGAGTCCATTGTGGAAGAATCTTCTGAGGAATTGGCCATGATATATCTGATCCATGCATAATATCATGAAAAATGGATACAAATTTTAAAATGGATACAAATTTGTG